AATAAAAATAATTTTACTGGAATATTGGAGGAATCCCTTGGATGGGTAGTAAGTACAATTTTGAATGTTTTGCTTATGTACAAAGTAACAAATATTAGAATTGGATCGTTCGATCACTTTTCAGTCATTCATTGAATGATAAATCACTACAAGTGAAGGAGATACACGATTTAAATAACGAAAGATCCAATATTTAAAAATTGTATCTAAAATGACTGGAAAAGTAGAAACAAGACCGGATATAATTTGATCATTATGAGCAAATCCAAAATCTTTGTAGACAGAGCCAATCATTAATTCCCAACCGTGGGGCGAATGGAATCCTATACATAAATCAGTTAATAAAAGAATAGAAAAAGCTTTTATTGTGTCGCTTAAGTTGTATAGGAATTCTTGAAACCAAGAGTTAAGAATAACAAGTTCTTCATTACCTAGAATAGAATAACCACTTAGAATACCGAAACAGATTATATTTGTCGAGAAGTGTAAAATTGTATGGATGCGATCCTCGTTGTGCATCTTGATCAATTGGATCGTTTCTTTGTAGATTTCGATGCGAGGCTTTTGTAAATGTGTTTCCGGGTATTCCTTTATCATTTCGTCCAAACGTAAGAGTTCCTCTAAGTCTATGAATTCTTTTAGAATACTCTTTTCTTGAATATCATTCAAAAAAATTTCGGATTGCCTAGTATTCCACCAATTAGTAAACCAAGATTCCAGACTTTTATTAAATGAGAGAGAGATCCACCAAGGCAAAAATACTATAGATGCAAGATATAGAAGGGAAATTAATACTTTCTTTTTTGCCATTTTTTCGTCTGTGAATTTAAAAATTTTTAATGAACGCACCTCATTCGTCGACTCTATATGATACTAATATTTCTATCAAGCATAAGTTCTATTACAAGTCATCGATGTATTTCCGGATTTTTTTGTGATTCAGTACAGCGGTTAGTCCTTGAATTTAGAAAGAATATAGAATAAGAAAGAGCCCTCTTCAAATTAATAGTAGTCGGATTTCGAGACGAAAGAACTCCCGTTCTATCAAAATATCAAATATTTAGAAAAAAAATTCTTTACTTTATGATGAAATGTTTTGTTTTGATATATGATGAATCTAGCATTTAGATTTGTTACTGAATTGAGTTAAGTGGATTTACATACGCATAAAAAAAATTGTGGACATAAACAATTTAGTTTTAGAATTGTTTCATATACGTTTGCTTTGGCTCGAGTAAGCGTTCTGAAGAAACTTCAGTTAAGTTATGCTATAGAAAAAAAGATGATTCTTTAGTTTTTTATCTCTTGCAAAGTATTAATTCTCCAGTTCCTTTTTTCAAAATACTTCAATTGGTACACGCAAGAAATAGGCCAATTCAGCAGCTTTTTGCTCAATCTCTCGTGGAGTAAAATTCTCATCAGTACGAGTCAAGGGAATGGCTCCTTGTCCTTTTATTTCCATATAAAGGACACGACGAGCATAAATACCCTCTTTAATTTCTATTCTGATGGACTGAATGTCTTTCATAAGGAATCGGAGAAATATGCGACGATTTTTTCCAGGAAATCCCCAACGAAAAATACACACTATGCCCTCTTTTATATCGAATCGATCATAACCACTACCTACATTCCACGAAATTGTGCACCACAAATAGGAGCTAATAAAAAGACCTGCGATCCCATAGAAAGACATCACGATACCTTGTGGAAAAAAAATTATTTGCTGAGAAGGAAATAAAGATATAAAATTCCTACCAAAATAACTGGACGTTCCAACCAATAAAAACCCTAATGAACCTAAAAAAAGAATAAAGGCCCAACAGAAATTACTTGTTTTTCGAGACCCCGCTATAAGTTCTACCCATATACGTTCTGATCGCCAACTCATACTCTAACTAGACCTAGTTGCATTTTATTGGAATTGGGAGAATAACAAAAATAATTTTTTTTTTACTTTTTTTTGTTTCCGAAGTAACTCTCATCAACCAGCACTATTATGATGTGAACCTTTAGGGATAATTCATCGAATTTCTTAGATCCAAACTAAAATAATAACATCCCTTTCATATGATTTCCTAATACATATAGATATATTGACTTTCCATTTCAGAAATTCTCCCCGATCCCGATCTATTTGAAAATAGTTATAATTCATTTATCATGTTTACACATACATAAGAGCTTATGCCCGAAGGAAGCCGCATATTATACCATATTTTACTAAATAGATATCCGTGTTATGATCCAAGTAAGTCTTGAAAAATATATATATAAGATTTGTCCTTGTTGTATCTAAAAAATCTTGTTTTTTTGAACATAAAGAGATAAAGAAGCCATTGCAATTGCCGGAAATACTAAGCCCACTAAAGGCACAAAAATGGAGGGGAGACTGTTGAGAGTTATCATAGAATGGGTACCTCGATTTAATATTTGTACCTGTTATTTATTGTTATATTTATTGTTTTATATTTGAACCTTATCCTTATATTGTTATAAA